CAGATTCTACCAATATCAATCCCTTTTCTTCCACCTATTCCAAAGCAAGAATTCAACAACAAAATCAAGGAACTATTCATACGTTGTTGAATAGAAATAAGGAATGCCAATCGTTGATCATTTTATCATCATCCAATTATTTTCGAATGGGTTCGGTAAAAAATCACAGTGTGATAAAAGAATCAATTCAAAAAAATCCTCCAATTCCAATTAGGAATTCATTGGGCCCCTTAGGAACAGCCCTTTTCATTGTTAATTTTTATTCATTTTATCATTTATTAACTCATAATCATATATTGATAACTAACTATTTGCAACTTGACAGTTTAAAACAAACGGTTCAAGAAATTCAATATTATTTAATTGATGAAAATGGGAAAATTTATAATCCAGACCTCTCCAATAATATTTTTTTGAATCCATTCCATTTGAATTGGTATTTTCTCGATCATAATTATTGTGAAAAGACATCCACAATAATGAGTCTTGGGCAGTTGATTTGTGAAAATGTATGTATAGCCAAAAAAAGACCCCGCCTAAAATCGGGTCAAGTTATACTTATTCAAGTCGACTCTATAGTAATACGATCCGCTAAGCCCTTTTTGGCCACCCCCGGAGCAACTGTTCATGGCCATTATGGGGAAATCCTTTACAAAGGACAAACACTAGTTACATTTATTTATGAAAAATCGAGATCTGGTGATATAACGCAGGGTCTTCCAAAAGTGGAACAGGTATTAGAAGTGCGTTCGATCGATTCAATATCGATGAATCTAGAAAAAAGGGTTGAGGTTTGGAACGAATGTATAACAAGAATTCTTGGAATTCCCTGGGGGTTTTTGATTGGTGCTGAACTAACTATAGTGCAAAGCCGTATCTCTTTGGTTAATAAGATACAAAAAGTTTATCGATCTCAGGGGGTGCAGATTCACAATAGGCATATAGAAATTATTGTACGTCAAATAACATCAAAGGTTTTGGTTTCAGAAGATGGAATGTCTAATGTTTTTTCACCCGGAGAACTAATTGGATTGTTACGAGCGGAACGAATGGGGCGTGCTTTAGAAGAAGCGATCTGTTACCGAGCCGTCTTATTGGGAATAACAAGAGCATCACTCAATACTCAAAGTTTCATATCTGAGGCGAGTTTTCAAGAAACCGCTCGGGTTTTAGCAAAGGCGGCTCTCCGGGGCCGTATTGATTGGTTGAAGGGTCTGAAAGAAAACGTTGTTTTGGGGGGGATGATACCTGTTGGTACCGGATTCAAAGGATTAGTATACCCTTCAACTTCAAAAACTTCAAAACAACATAACAACATTCCTTTGGAAACAAAAAAAAAGAATCTATTCGGGGGGGAGGTGCAAGATATTTTGTTACACCACAGAAAATTATTTGATTCGTCCCTTATCAAAGAATTTCCATAATCCACTAGAACAATCATTTTCATTTATAGGATTTAATGACTCCTAAGAGTGGATTCATCCTTTTCACTATCTGGGATCATTTGATTTGGTAATCAAAAAAATAATGAAAAGATAATAATGAATAAAAAGGAATAATGGTTGGTGTTGTCTATCTACGGCCAATCTACGGTAGAAGAGAAGGTTCCGTCGGAACAATTTTTTATTTCAGTTCAGGGTTCTCTCTTTTTTTTCCAAAAAAGAAAGAGGGTGGGGGGAGAAATGACAAGAAGATATTGGAACATCCGTTTGGAAGAGATGATGGAGGCAGGAGTTCATTTTGGCCATGGTACTAGGAAATGGAATCCAAAAATGGCCCCTTATATTTCTGCAAAGCGTAAAGGTATTCATATTATAAATCTTACTAAAACTGCTCGTTTTTTATCAGAAGCTTGTGATTTGATTTTTGATGCGGCAAGTAGGGGAAAACAATTCTTAATTGTTGGTACCAAAAATAAAGCAGCTGATTTAGTAGCGTGGGCTGCAATAAGGGCCCGGTGTCATTATGTTAATAAAAAATGGCTTGGCGGTATGTTAACGAATTGGTCCACTACGGAAACCAGGCTTTATAAGTTCCGGGACTTAAGAATGGAACAAAAAACGGGGAAATTAAATCGTCTTCCGAAAAGAGATGAAGCTATGCTGAAAAGACAATTATCCCGCTTGCAAACATATCTGGGCGGAATTAAATATATGACAGGATTACCCGATATTGTAATCATCGTCGATCAGCACGAAGAATATACGGCCCTGCGAGAGTGTATCACTTTGGGAATTCCAACAATTTGTTTAATCGATACAAATTGTGATCCCGACCTCGCAGATATTTCGATTCCAGCAAATGATGACGCTATATCTTCAATCCGATTAATTCTTAACAAATTAGTATTTGCAATTTGTGAAGGGCGTTCTAGCTATATAAGAAATCCTTGATTAATAATAAGATAAATAACTTACTTCGGAAGTCCCATAGATTTCTGGAATAGCTTTCTCTTTTTCTTAATTTCAAAAAGAAAGAAAAAGAACTGGGGATCTACTTATTTGATGGGCCGGTTAAGAGATTATTTATGGTTAAACTCTTCACAACTTATCAATGGATATAACCCTTTTGGTATGAATAGTTTATCGGTCTGGGCATGGATGTTCTTATGTGGACATCTTGTTTTATTATGTAATTAGTTAGTATTCAAAATATCCGATTCAAGTAGGCAAATAGGTGGTTGAATCAAAATAATTCTGTTTAAAGTTTGATTTTTTTAGAGGGCAATATGAACGTTCTATCATGTTCCATCAACACACTAAAGGGGTTATATGATATATCCGGTGTGGAAGTAGGCCAACATTTCTATTGGCAAATAGGGGGTTTCCAGGTCCACGGTCAAGTACTTATTACTTCTTGGTTTGTAATTGCTATCTTATTAGGTTCAGCCGCTATAGCTGTTCGTAACCCACAAACTATTCCGACTGGCGGGCAGAATTTCTTCGAATATGTTCTTGAATTCATTCGAGATGTAAGTAAAACGCAAATTGGCGAAGAGTATGGCCCTTGGGTTCCTTTTATTGGAACTATGTTTCTATTTATTTTTGTTTCTAATTGGTCAGGAGCTCTTTTACCTTGGAAAATAATACAATTACCTCATGGAGAGTTAGCCGCACCCACGAATGATATAAATACTACTGTTGCTTTAGCTTTACTTACGTCAGTGGCATATTTCTATGCGGGTCTTAGCAAAAAGGGATTAAGTTATTTCGGGAAATATATTCAGCCAACCCCAATCCTTTTACCAATCAACATCTTAGAAGATTTCACAAAGCCCTTATCACTTAGTTTTCGACTTTTCGGGAATATCTTAGCTGATGAATTAGTTGTTGTTGTTCTTGTTTCTTTAGTACCTTCAGTGGTTCCTATACCTGTCATGTTCCTTGGATTATTTACAAGTGGTATTCAAGCTCTTATTTTTGCAACTTTAGCTGCGGCGTATATAGGTGAATCCATGGAGGGCCATCATTGAAATAGTCTTTTTTTAGCTTATCCTATATGCGCGTCTCAATATGGTATTTACTTCCTAAATATCCAATTAGGGTATATACAATCTAGAGTAATAGAAAAAAAGTTATGATATTATAGAGACTTGTAAAAAGAAAGGAAAGAGATCTAAAAGATCTTTTTCCTAAACTCTCCCGTCCGTTTAATTTAGAAACCTCTCAATGAGTATTCGTTTTATGTTGGTAAGCCTATTCAAATCAAACTATTCAAATAATAATAGTTTAGTTTGAATTTTGCATAAGAATTCTTGTAGTATATGTTTACTATATGTGGATGTGGTGTTTTTAAATAAAAAGGGCGAAACAATTCCGGTTTCCGTTTTTTTTGTTCAAAAATAGAATAAAAGCTAATATTTTTTTTATAAATAAAAAATTGCCCGAACTTAGATCAATCAAATAATTCGATTTCTCTGCAATAATTTGCTTAATCCATTTTTTCATTTCGCTTGTATCCGCGGGAATAATGATAAAGAAAAGAATTTCTGATTCATCCAAATTTTTGTTAGATAGGTTTAGAGCCGGGTATATGTAATGTAATTGAATGGCTCTAAGTTCACTTTTATAGTTATTTCGATACTTAATTCATGAATCCAATTCAATTTAAGATGAATAACTAGTTTGTTTACGTTATAGAAGAAAAACACGTATATGTGATATTAGATATTGACTTGTTATATATGAGCTAAGGATCTATTTCATTTGTTTTATTATTGTTCAATTTTAGATAGGGATTTCAATAGTCAATAAAAGTCTTCTGTTTCATTATGACTGTGAATTCAATTAATAAACAGATGAAATAAAGAAAGGGTGGAATAATTCCAATAACAGTTCGGAACCAAAAAATGGAAGAAAGTTGTATAGGTTTGCAAGGACTCTGCGGATAGAAACTAAAAAAAATAGAAGTAGTTCCGGCGATTCAACAATCTAATTAGATTACTTCAATTCGAGTTAGTTACTTCGACTGGATGAATCCTATCGACGGAATAATTAAGTCATAATTCGTTGGTTGATTGTATCATTAACGATTTCTTTTTTTTTTGGTACGAGGAACTTATCATGAATCCACTTATTTCTGCCGCTTCTGTTATTGCTGCTGGATTGGCTGTAGGGCTTGCTTCTATCGGACCTGGGGTTGGTCAAGGAACTGCCGCGGGTCAAGCTGTAGAGGGTATCGCGAGACAGCCCGAAGCTGAGGGAAAAATACGAGGCACTTTATTACTTAGTCTAGCGTTTATGGAAGCTTTAACAATTTATGGGCTGGTTGTAGCATTAGCACTTTTATTTGCGAATCCTTTTGTTTAATCTTAGAAATATGAAAAAGAAAAATTTTTCATATTTTTTTGGCTTGGACTTGTCGTTTGCTTTTTCGAATTATATCCAAATTAAACTCCTACAATTACGTATCTGTTGAGAAAATAATCTACGGGAAGGGCTGGTTTGCGGGTGAGGAATTAGTATATCAACCCGCTTTCATCCTTCCCGCCCGTAGCCCAA